GCTCAAGAAAAGCTCCAAAAGATGTTGATCGTAAATAAGAAGATTGTTTACGAAGAAAAACGAATACAAATTCGCATTCGGATAAATAAGAATTATATAGGAACCTAAATAATCTTTTATTTTCTTTTGAAAAAACGTAAATAGATTTCTTCGGAGTAATGAGGCTATTCCAACAATTATTATATTCGTGGAAAAAGAATCGAAATAAATACAAAGAGGGAACATCTTGGATCCAGCATTGAAGGATTTGAACCAAGATTTCCAGATGGATGGGATGGGGTATTAGTATATCTGACACATAATTTAAATGTGAAAATTTGTCCTCTAAAAAGGGAAATATTGAATGAATAGATCGTAAATTCTGAGATTTTGGTATTTCTTTTTCTTCGAAGGAAGATACTAATCGCAGCGAGAATGGAATTTCCACAATGACTGCAAAACCCTCTGATATCATTTGAGAATAAAAATAAGAATAAATAAAATTGTTGTGGTTGTGCCCAACGAATCTATTTTGGTTAGAATCATTAACAGAATAAATCAAATAATTCTGTTGATACATTCGAGTAATTAACCGTTTCACAAGTACTGAACTAAATTTATTGTCATAATCAAAAATTTCCACGGGTTCGTAAAAAATCGAACCATTTAAACCATGATCATGAGCAAGTGCGTAAATATACTCCTGAAAGAGAAGTGGATATAGTAAGTGTTGTTGCCGAGATCTATCCTTTTCTAAATATCCTTGTAATCCTTCCATTTACATTTCTACTTGAACCAGAAGCAGGAGGCATTTCTTGGGTTATCAAATGATACATAGTGCAATGTGGTCAGAACAGAATATGTATTATGTATATAGTATAGTAAGAAAAAAAAATATACATACCCCGGAGACAGGGAGTCTAATCAACAGATCTTTTTCCTCTCCCTTTCTACCCAATTGGTTTATGTTCGTTATAATTACAAGAGTGTAAAAAATCTTTTATTTTTGCAACCCGATCGCTCTTTTGACTTTGGAATAAATGATTTTTATCAGTATACTGTTTCTTCTACACATCCGTCTCCAATCCATAATAGAGAATAGTTAGGATTCATTAAAAAAAAAAAAGAATCAATGGTCCACTCACAGGAGAACCCTTTCCCGCATCAGGCACTAATTTATTTTTAACGTCTAATTAGATCGGGTAATCATTCAAATTAAGAATAAGAACATAAGCTCGTTGCTTCTTGTTTTACCAGAATTGGAGCCGTAGGGCTCTATCCATTTATTCACTAGACCCAACTGTAAATGTTAATTTATTTTGTCCCCTTCAAAAAAAAAAAAATTGTAATGATCTGGTAAGGAAAAACTCAAAATTATACTTTTAAAAAATAAAAAATTTGTTTTATTATTATTACGACATGCTATTTTTTCCATTCATTACCTTTCAGGATCAGTCGTGGTCTTATAGACTCTACCAATAGTCTGGACGAATTCGTTGCTTCATCCAAATGTGTAAAAGATCATAGTCGCACTTAAAAGCCGAGTACTCTACCGTTGAGTTAGCAACCCGAATAAATAATAAATATGATATGTGGATACGATCGAAAAAAAAAAATCAATTGAATTTCACTGCACGACCCCATCAAAACAAAACAAATCTAAAATAAATATTTTATGATCAATTATAAACACCAAAACACAAAAACAAAAAAATGGGCGGATCAGATTAAAAATTTAAAAACAACAGATTCCAATAGAGATGTAAAAATTGACAGCCCACACATTTTTATCCCATTTTTTTATTTTCGTTAAGAAAATACATATTGTATAACAGTAAATCCGGCAAACCTATGACTGAAGTGAAGGAAAAAACCAATATGGGGTGGGAATAAACGGATCTATTTATCTACGATCGAATTATATTTGTTCGATACACCATTGTCAATATGAATAGAATGTTGAGAAAAGAAATGAATAAGTAAATCAAATAAGGACTTGTGTTGGATTGGCACAACATAAATAAGAAATTTAGATGGAAAAAAAAAAAAATAAGGAAGAGGTAGAGAAAAATTTCGGGTTTATTCAATCAATAAAGGTACAATCAGCAAGATTAACCCATTGTTTGTTGGTAGATTCCCACAAGAATAAAAAAAGTAAATTAAGTATAAATAGAGCAAGAAAAAGGCAAATTGTGGGTAAATAATTACACAAAAATAGACACCAGTTACCCTACCTTTTTTATTTATTCATTTTTTTTTTTTTTATTAACTCGAAATTCTTTCTCTAAATAATTCTGCCTTCCTTAAAATATCATGAACAGTTCCTGTAGGTTGAGCGCCTTTTTCAAGGAAATATAGAATAGCGGGAACATTTAAATAAGTTTGATTCTTTATCGGATCGTAAAAACCCACTTTTCGAAGATCTCTTCCTTCTCTTCGGGATCGAACATCAATTGCAACGATTCGATAGATGGCTCATTGGGATAGATGTAGATAAACAATGCCCCCCCTAGAAACGTATAAGAGGTTTTCTCCTCATACGGCTCGAGAAAAAATGATTCTAATTTCTGTATATAATGGCAAATGGATCCATAAAATCATGAATTAGACTATGATTTGAGTTGTTTTTTTGTTCTTCCTTACAGAAAAAAAAAAAAAAAAGAAATCTCATTCGTACTCATAACTCAAGTTGTGTAATTCTGAAAGAGTTCGAAGGGAAATCCTTAGACATTTATTGAGCCGTCTCTAACCTCTTTTGTTTGTCTCGTCTTGAATCTATTTTTATTTCTCATTCTGATCTAATTGTTGAGACAATTGAAAATAGTGTTTTCTTGTTCCGGAATCCTTTATCTTTGCTTTGTGAAATCATTGGGTTTAGACATTACTTCGGTGATTCTTACTCCTTTAAAAATGGCAGCAACATACCTTTTGTTTTTGATTATTTCTTTCTATGGAAATATAATAGAATTCTTAATTCCCTTGTGATACACTTTTGATCGAAATAGTTTTACCAATTCCGACAAATTTTACTTTTTTTTATTTCAAACTTGTTCGAATTTTATTCGATTTATATATTGAGGATATACTTACAAAGTTGGTCTAACTTATTGATTGTCACTAACCCTAGATTCTTCCCCCCGATAAATCAATCAAGACTTTCTGCTCGAGCTCCATCATGTACTATTACTATTTACCAACCTAACACAAATTAGGTTCCTAGCAGAACAGAACAAACTATGTCGAGCCAAGAGCATCTTCATTCCTATAGAAAATGGTGGATGTAAGAATCCACAGCCGATCATGTCCTTCAAGTCGCACGTTGCTTTCTACCACATCGTTTCAAACGAAGTTTTACCATAACATTCCTCTAATTTAATTTCATTTCGAACGGGTATGGAATTGATTCAGTATGGAATCATGAATAGTCATTGGCTCAACTGGTATATACCGGTATATAATAGTCCATACTTTCTATCTATCTATCGATAGATAAGTATTTATCCGGAGAAGGCTCAGAAAGGATTTCATTTTTTTAACCCCATATTCTATCATATAAATTAAACAAATTTATAAAAAAGACGAATAAACGAGTTTGCTTAAAACTTATTTACATCTTCAACAGATTATTCGGGATGGTCAATCATGAAGGACCCATTTTTCTCGAACAAATAAATTATAAACCTCAAAAGAAGTGCCCTTAATGAATTTCCAATCCCGGAACAAAATCAGTTATTAACCAAATATAAGCTATTCCAATACCAAATAGAAGCTATTCCAATGACTCGAAAAGGTCGGAAGTTTCTCTATAATATAGATTTCTCACACTTCTTCGAATACCAAGGGTTCATAAAAAATGAAGTAAAAATAATAAAAATCAAAATAGTTTTAGTTTTAAAGAATACCCGACTTCAACATCATGGCTGGAAAACGTATTTTCAGTCATGACTGAATTTGATCTTTAATTCAATCAACAAGTCGACGCAATCACAATAAATGGCTAAAAATCCTTAGCAGATATTTTATTCACTAAGGAGACTCAAATTTTACCATGTCCAATTGAATTATCTTTGGTTTAATTTAACCCAGAGAGGTATATTGAGAATCTAATTTATTTGTTTTCATGAGTATAGAATAGAAAGGATCTCGTGTAAGGTAAGATTAAGGTTGTTATTTTTTCTTTCATCTTAAAGAGAAAATCAGAATCAAGAATCAGAGTAATCTGATCTTTTCGTATCCATCATATACACATATACAACGAACAATTGTTACCGGAGGTAACAATGGATATTTAAGTAATCACAGATCCTTTTGACTTAACCGAAGGACCGTTATTACTGAAATAGAACAATACAATAACAATACATAATATATATCATATAGGCATAGTCCTTGTTCATTTTATACATATTTTGTTTTACTTTAGGTTCAAGAATCTTTCCATCGATTCCATAAAATCAAGTAGATAGAATCAATCTATGAATTTTCCCTCACCTATTTGAACCAGATAAGATACAAAATAAAAAAATGGGATCCAGATCAATTCGTTTTTCCTATTTTTTTATTTTTTTGAACCCAGCTTTAGAAGTTTTAAGACCAGCGATGAAATTAGTACCAAAAACTCCCTACTCCTTAGTCTCCGCTATAGAATGTGGAATTGGGATACACCATTTATTTACTTTAGTTGAGACCTTCTTTGGGCATTGGGCAAGGGAATAGAAAGGCCTTTCTTTCACATTTCGATTCAGAATGCATCATGTGAAAATTCCCATTTCATGGATATGGGGCGTAAAGTTTACCTAAGTAACTAACTTCAATATGAATATGAGTAGTACTAGCATACCCTGAATGTGAATGATACACCCAAAATTTCTTTTTTGAATGAAAATAAAGATCTTTATTTCTACCCGCATTTCACACTCGATTGCGTTTGTGAGAAACCAAATGAAAGAAAAGATATGATTCTGAGAATTATTCTTAGAATTAAGAACGAAGGATTGGATCACATTGTATCCAAGATTAAATAGAAAATTGTTAAAGAAAAGAATCTTTCGTTTCTGATGGAAACGATCTGGGACGGAAGGATTCGAACCTCCGAGTAACGGGACCAAAACCCGTTGCCTTACCGCTTGGCCACGCCCCATTTAGATTTCTATTCGACACTAATAAACATTAATATTGGTATTGGTTATTCGTCAATCCCAACCCAAATACATATGGGATATATTATTGCTAGGATTAAACACATGTAAATATAGAATCAAAAAAATTCATTGATCATTACATAGAATTCCATTAAGATATTGTATGAAAGTATAATTCCTTGTATTCTCATTTGAGAATGGAAGGATTTTTGATTTGGGAGAGTTCGAAGAAAAAGAAGGATTTTTTGACTTGCCTTTTTTCATTTTTCCCTCATAAAAATAACTCAATCAAAATCCAATTTTCTAATCTACAAAAACGAAATGTTTGTTATGCTTAATATCTTTAGTTTAATCTGTATCTGTCTTAATTCTACCCTTTATTCGAGTAGTTTTTTCTTCGCCAAATTGCCTGAGGCTTATGCCTTTTTTAATCCAATCATAGACGTTATGCCCGTCATACCTGTACTCTTTTTTCTCTTAGCCTTTGTTTGGCAAGCTGCTGTAAGTTTTCGATGAAATCTTTAATACTCTGCTAAATTCATGATTTATTCGATAAAAAAAAAAGATTCTAAAATAAGATCAGATAAGTCTTACATTATGAACCCTCGATTCAAAAATCGAAATTCTTGTATATTGAATTGAATAACTGCGGCGATGAATTTTGATCAGCTTATTTCCTCGTTCTGACCTTCCAGTAAACAAGGACTTTATAAGGTCCCCCACAATACCTAATTATGGATATGGCAAGAAATTTTTGATAATGAAGGAATCATAATCTTATTACAAATAAATTCGTGAAAATTACTTTATTTTCAAGAAAACACTTCATTTTTTTTTTTTTCATTTTTGGGGTGTCATGTCAAAATAGTGTATGTGGTAAAAAAATAGGTAATCTATTTCCTTTTTCCAAAAAAGATCTTGGAGATTGTGTAATGCTTACTCTCAAACTCTTCGTTTACACAGTAGTGATATTCTTTGTTTCTCTCTTCATCTTCGGATTTTTATCTAATGATCCGGGACGTAATCCTGGACGTGAGGAATAAAAAAAAAAGATTTTAAATTTTTCTTTGCTTTTTTCTGAATTTTATTTTTCTTATAATTTTATCTATTCCATACATTTACCTATGATAAAATCAAGAGATCGAAATTTTTTCGAATTCGAAAGTCTCAAGTGATCAGAGGGAGCGGAGAGAGAGGGATTCGAACCCTCGGTACGAATAACTCGTACAACGGATTAGCAATCTGCCGCTTTAGTCCACTCAGCCATCTCTCCCAATTCAAATTGGAATATTTTTTTTTATGTGATGTGACACGTGAAGTAAAGATTGAGAAAAACCATCGTTTTTCTTCTTTATTATATTATAACAATATATAAAATACTTTATTATAACAATATATAAAATATATAAAAATAACGATATATAAAAAGATAATATATCAAAATATATAAGATATCCACAAATTTGATCAGCAATTCAATTTAGATAATGATTCGAAACAGATATCTCCAATAGAAATAGAAAGAATACCTTACTTCTTTCTTCTTTGATTTTGTACGAGAGGTTCATTCCCCCGGCCTGATTAAGTGCTGGCCGGGCCAGTACTTCTTTTGTTCCAATGAATTATTCATAGATCAAACGATTTCATTATGATTTGATATCAAATCAAAAATACTTGTTATTGAAGTAGCAACAACAACAAGAACAATTCCCATTCCCATTCCTATGATATAACTGTCATTTTTGATTATTAATATTATTAATATTTTTCACATTCTTATTATTATTAATATTCTTTTTTTTTTATTCTTTTTTGTTATTCTTTTTCTCAATTTACTTATTACTTACTGATTACTTACTGNAAAAAAAAAAAAAAAAACGGAAATGCCGAATTCGGCATTTTTATGGTCCAGCTTCAATGACTCCTTCGGGCCAGAACTGTCAGTAATTACTTCCAGCAAACGAAAAGTATAACTATAACTTTTTATGTTATTTAAATAAGCTTTTTGCTCTTCACCCATTTTTTTCAAGTACCCAGCGGAACGAAGTGTCAACGCTAGAATTTTCATGATTCTGATGCTATCTTGATTGCGTCTCATTCCTTTGTTCGACAAATGGTCCATTCATATACAATAATGAATATGTAGCGGGTATAGTTTAGTGGTAAAAGTGTGATTCGTTCTATTAACAACTTAAATAGTTAAGGGGTCTTTCGGTTTTTTTCATATTCCGATCAAAAACTTTATTTCTTAAAAAGGGTTAATCCTTTACCCCTCAATAGCATATTTGAGGAAGAATATACATTCTCACGATTTGTATCCAAAGGTCAATTAGAAATTGAATAAAAAAAAAATTGGATTATGGAGTCGCGAAGCATAATT